TATTGTCTCAATGTAATTTTTTTCTTTTCATTTTTATTGTCTGAATCTGAATATTATATTCAGGAGCTAAGACCATTCCAATGCTCCCTTTCGCCATGCATAAACTAAACCAATAATTAGGATAAGCACGAAAATTAAAGCTTCTAGAAATACAGATACACCCAATACATCGAAACTCATCGCCCATGGATAAAGAAAAACCGTTTCAACATCAAAAACAACAAAAACCAGCGCAAACATATAATAACGGATTCGGAATTGTAACCATGCATCACCCATTGGTTCTATACCCGATTCATAACTAGAAAGTTTCTCTGGTCCTTCGTTAATTGGGGCCAAAACTCCGGAAATTAGAAATGCCAAAATAGGAATAACACTTGATATTATTAGAAATGCCCAGAAAATATCATATTCGTGAAGCAGAAACATAGACGCACTCCTATGAATGTGGAAAATATACTGGATTAGTCGATTCGAATTGTAATTGTGAATTCATCCATAACTATTTAGTCAAAATACCAATGAATTTTGATTGAACCGCCTAGTTTTTTTGGTTGCTCTGAGCCACGTTTCATTTCAAGATTCGTCGAATATAAAATACTATTTACACTTACTTCGATTTGATTTTTATTCTATTTCAATATGGTATAGACATATCATGCTCTATACAAATAAAAACCTCTCTTTCATCGGACTTTGAGTTCTCTCTAAGACTAAGAAAAGGTATTCAAATCAAATAAAAATAAGAAAAATTTGAATTTTTGATTTATTTTATTGATTTGAGTCATATTTCGATTTATAATTTTCTATTATTCTCCATTACTCCATTATAATCGAATTTATTTATAATTTATCAAATTTCCTAATTTCAATTTTTATTCTAAGAATTGATGCACGAGACTTAAGAAATTGGATTCAATGCGTTGAATTGTGAGGTTACATATAACAACGCATGGGTTCCTATACCCAAATTAGGGATTTTGGAGCAATGCACTCTCTCTGAAATAACGAGTTGGCTTTGTTCTTCCGCAAAACAAAAAAGGTTGATAAGTCGGGGCATTCCTAAAACTCGTCTAAGTTCAAACGGATCCCCACTCTTCTTGCATAAAGTCCGCATCCGTAGAATTCGAATTTTGAATGATGAACACAGTTGGATTGGAATCCATTAGCCGGGCTCGTGTCATGATTTTTACTTTTAAAAATGGACTTTTCTTTACTTTAGGTATACAAAGTAAGGTAGTATCACTAACTCTTTGATCATGGGTAGAAAAAATGTGTATGTATGTAATTCACCCACAAAAATTTATGAAAAAGGAAAAAGAATGGGTTAGTTTATCTTATCCGATCCGAAATACGAAATAAATGCCGATTGGTTCCATTGAAATGAACTTTTTCATTTTATGTTCCGAACGATCCGATCCCCGTGATCGAGAATGCAGCAATGATTCTATTTCAATGGAACCACCGACCGGCCAGCTACAAACAACAAATTCGAATCAGGAAATAAAAAACTATGTATAAAATACAAATACAAAATTAGGGCTATACGGTCTCGAACCGTAGACCTTCTCGGTAAAACAGACCAAACTTATTATTATCGAAATGATTCGAACTGTTTCAAAGACCCAACATGCACTTTTTTTGCATTGGGCTCTTTCATCAACTGATATAAATATCAGCGAGTCCGCCACCTTTTTTCTTAACAGAAAGATAACGAGATGGCTCCGCGTGCTCTGATTCTTTCTTTTTATTCAGAAGCAATACCAAAGTGTTTCAAAAAAGAGTTATCTTGACGTAGGTCTGCCTTCGGCCCAGATCAACCTAAGTTAAATGGAGTCTCTATCGCCCTTCCCAAAGCGTCAAAAATGAAACTTCATACACCTTCAAGTTCATAGGACGAAAAGAGATTTTTTTGAGGTCCTTATACTCATTAAGCCTAGCATTGAATGGATTGGGTATTCGCCTTATCAATTATCAAATCCATGATGGGTTCTATTTGTTGGCGCCTAAACTGGCGCCTCAATTGGACCAACCAACTATTTGTCAGGCTATTGTTCTCTTGTTTCCTCGAATCCATGGAGTAAGACATTAATTTTTTACTAAGATAAATTCTGTTGATTACATGATGGACTCCTCTGAAAAAACATTGGCGCGCGTGTAAACGAGGTGCTCTACCAACTGAGCTATAGCCCTTGTGTTCTTGTATTTGTGATAAATATTTTATCATGTATATAATTTCTTGTCAAGGTGAAGATTGCATGATCCGGCATGATAGCTCCCAGATCTGTTTCCTACCAAGGGTGGGTGGGTATTGCTTAGAAGTAAGATTTCTTCTATAATCTATCGATGTGGCGGGTTCCTTTTGTTTCTTTTTATGATGATAAATGACCTACTTAACCCAGTGGTTAGAGTATTGCTTTCATACGGCAGGAGTCATTGGTTCAAATCCAATAGTAGGTAGAACTTATTAGGATACCATTGACCGCGGTATCTAATAAGTATTTCTACCGCCTTAGTTTCTTTTTTTTTATTTATATTAATTTTATTAGGTTCGGGCGCGCCAACAACCAGTTATGAAATTGCATTGATAGCCTCTATTCGCGTCCTAGCTCGTTTCAGAGCTAAATTTGCCTCAATTGTTTGTCTCTTTCCTTCCGCTCTACTCAAGCTATCTTCAGCTATTTCAAGAGTTTGTTGAGCTTCTTGCGGATCAATGTCACTACCCCTCTCTGCATCATTTACTAAAATGATTATTTCATTATTGACTATTCGAGCGAAACCGCCCATCAGAGCTATTGTTAACCATTGGTCGTTAAGACGTATTCTCAAAATGCCTATATCTACACCCGTGGCAATAGGCGCGTGATTTGGTAATACACCAATTTGGCCACTATTAGTCGATAAAATGATTTCTTTCACTTCTGAATCCCAAACAATTCGATTAGGAGTCAGTACACATAGATTTAAGCTCATTTCTTTAATTTGCTCTCCCCATCTAAGTTCACAGCCTTCGCGGTAGCTTCGTCGATATTACCGACCAAATAAAAGGCCTGTTCCGGAAGACCATCGAATTCTCCGGAAAGGATCAGTTGAAATCCCCTAATTGTTTCTGGTAGACCAACATATTTTCCTGGAGAACCGGTAAAAACTTCTGCTACGAAGAAGGGTTGTGATAAGAAACGCTCAATTTTTCGTGCTCTTGCTACGGTTAAACGATCCTCTTCGGACAATTCGTCCAACCCAAGGATAGCTATAATGTCCTGAAGTTCTTTGTAACGTTGTAAAGTTTGCTTAACTCTTTGTGCAGTTTCATAATGCTTATCACCAACGATCCGAGGTTGGAGCATAGTTGACGTTGAATCTAAAGGGTCTACTGCTGGGTAGATACCTTTGGCAGCTAGTCCTCTTGATAGTACGGTAGTAGCATCTAAATGCGCAAATGTTGTGGCAGGGGCGGGGTCGGTCAAATCGTCCGCAGGTACATAAACTGCTTGAATAGAAGTTATGGATCCTTCTTTTGTAGAAGTAATTCTTTCTTGCAACGAACCCATTTCTGTACTAAGAGTAGGTTGATAACCTACAGCGGAAGGCATTCTTCCTAATAAAGCGGAGACTTCGGATCCTGCTTGAACAAAACGAAAAATATTGTCGATAAATAGAAGTACGTCTTGTTCATTAACATCCCGGAAATATTCCGCCATGGTTAGGGCAGTCAAACCAACTCTCATACGAGCTCCCGGCGGTTCATTCATCTGACCATAGACTAGAGCTACTTTTGATTCTGCAATATTTTGTTCATTAATCACTCCGGATTCTTTCATTTCCTTGTAAAGATCATTTCCTTCACGAGTTCGTTCGCCCACTCCGCCAAATACGGATACACCTCCATGAGCTTTGGCAATGTTGTTGATCAATTCCATGATGAGTACTGTTTTGCCCACTCCAGCCCCCCCGAATAGTCCGATTTTTCCCCCACGACGATAAGGAGCTAAAAGATCCACTACTTTAATTCCCGTTTCAAAAATGGATAATTTGGTCTCTAACTGTATAAAGGCAGGCGCGGATCTATGAATAGGAGATGTTGTGCGAGTATCTACAGGACCCAAATTATCAACAGGCTCTCCAAGAACGTTGAAAATTCGTCCGAGAGTTGCTCCGCCGACTGGAACACTTAGAGGAGCTCCCGTGTCAATCACTTCCATTCCTCTCATCAGACCATCTGTAGCACTCATAGCTACAGCTCTAACTCGATTATTTCCTAATAATTGCTGTACCTCGCAAGTTACATTAATTTGCTGTCCAGCTGTATCGTGACCTTTAACTACCAAAGCGCTGTAAATATTAGGCATCTTGCCCGGGGGAAAGGATACATCCAGTACCGGACCGATGATTTGAGCGATACGCCCCAGGTTTTTTTCTTCAAGTGTAGAAACCCCAGGACCAGAAGTAGTTGGATTGATTCTCATAATAAGGAATAATAATAAAAAGAAGTAGGATACGTCGAAATTTTTTTTGCAAATCGAATCAAAAAGAAATAAAATAAAACCAATGTGCGATAGCAAGTGGATCGTTTAATTCAATAAAATAAGAAATAGGAGTTGGTACTCGATTTCTCGTTGGTACCACCCAACTCAATCCAATTCAATTGTTTACTCATGAGTGCATTTTCAAACTCAACCAACCCCTTTTTTAAATCTCAAGTGGATCAATAAGAATTATGAGAAAATGTTTTATTTCTCTGTCATTATAGACAACCCCATCCATATTATCTATGGAATTCGAACCTCAACTCTATTTATGATTCATTATTTTTATGGCATTAGCCATTTTTTATTATTTCATCATCTCTATTTACACTTATTTTATACCTTCTCATTCATGGAGAAATTTCTCGTATTTTCACATATAGGATTTACATATACAACTCTTATTATATTATTATTTAGATATTTACAGATATTTACAAAGTAAGCAATTCGAAACTTTCAACAAAAGGGATT